TATATAGCATAAAATTTCTCCACCGATTCCTTCTAGTCGAGCTTCTCTGTCTGTCATTATACCCCGAGAAGTAGAAAGAATTACAATCCCTATCCCGCCTAAAATTCTTGGAATTCGTTGATAGTTAGAATAGATTCGTAGACCGGGTCGACTGATCTGTTTTAAATTTAAAACAGTTTTATTTGGTTCTTTCCTTTTCCTTCTATGTCGTAGGGTTAAAACCAAAAAAAAATTGTTACTTTCCTGATGTTTCCTCATGTTTTCAATAAAACCTTCTCGTAAAAGGATTTTAAGAATGTTTTCAGTGATGTTAGTATATGGTATTCGAACTGTTCTTTTTTTATTCATGTCAGCATTTCGTATAGAAGTTAGTATGTTAGCAATAGTGTCTTTACTCATAAAAAACTAAGATTATTATTGTCCCCGAATTTTGATATAATCAACATGCTCTTTTTTTTTTTTGCTGAATTATTATTATTAAATATTTATGAAATATTAAAGGCATATACGTGATCCACAGACAATCTTCTAAAAAATCTACTACTACTAAATTAATCAATTTCATTCAAATACTATAATCTCTATTATGGTCTCATCTTATAATACTTCCGGTGCTAACGAAACTATTTTAGTGAAATTTAATTGTCTTAATTCCCGGGCGATTGCGCCAAAAATTCGAGTTCCTTTTGGATTTCCTTCTTGATCAATAACAACCGCAGCATTGTCATCATATCGTATTATTAGACCATTGTTGCGTTTGAGTTCTTTACAAGTCCGTACAATTACGGCTCTGATCACTTCTGATCTTTCTAGTGGTGTATTTGGTATTGCTTCCTTGATTACAGCAACAACAATGTCACCAATCTTAGCATATCGTCGATTACTAGCTCCTATGATTCGAATACACATCAATTTTCTGGCTCCGCTGTTATCCGCTACATTCAAGTGGGTTTGAGGTTGAATCATATCATTTTTATCTGTTTTTCAATGCAAAGGCAAAGATAAGGGCTAAATAAAAAAAAAAAAAGAAATATTGTTTATTCAAAACAAAAAAAGAACCCTGCAATTGGTTTTTTTCATCCGAAACCCTCTTTCTTTTGGTTCTACATTCTTATCCTGAAATAATGAATTGAGTTCGTATAGGCATTTTGGATGTCGCTATTGAAATAGCCTTTCTGGCTATATTTTCTGGTACTCCGCTCATTTCATAAAGTATTTTACCTGGTTTAACGACAGCTACCCAATATTCGGGAGACCCTTTTCCTGAACCCATACGTGTTTCTGTAGGTCTTACTGTAACCGGTTTGTCTGGAAATATACGTACCCATATTTTTCCGCCGCGGCGTGCGTTTCGTGTCATTGCTCGTCGCCCTGCTTCTAGTTGTCTAGATGTGATCCAAGCAGGCTCAAGCGCTTGAAGGGCATATCTACCGAAGCAAATACGATTACCTCGATAAGATATTCCTTTCATTCTTCCTCTATGGTGTTTGCGGAATCGAGTTCTTTTGGGGTTATAGTTGATGGTTATTTATTACTTCCATCTCTACTACAGAACTGGACATGAGATTTTCTTCTCATCCAGCTCCTCACGAACGAAAGATTATAATATATATGTATTTACTAAATAATATAATATATTGAAATATTGAAATTGAAACAATATATTGAATCATGAGAGTCAGGGTCTTTGATAATTTATTAGAAATTGATATATCTTTTTGAGATATAACTAAACATATATTCAATTCATATTTATAAAATATAAAAGATTTTATTATAAGTTTAAAGGTTATAACGAATCTTTAGTTTGTTTTGCCTTTTATTATCATATTGAATGGACTACAATTTTGAAATCCAAAAAATAAAGATTTTCGCGGGCGAATATTTACTATATTTAATATTCAGTTTATCGGATTAGTTCATGGCATGACTTTTATTTTAGGATTACTTTTATTTTAGGATTAATTCATGCCATGACTTTTCAGAATAAATGAATTGGTTCCTAGTTCATTCCGCCATCCTACCCAATGAACCATTAGGATTCGTTTTCAATAGAATCTTATGCAATCACAGGTTCTGTCGTTCCCATCGCTTCGCGTTTAATGGTTAGGTCTGGATTCTACAATGGAGCCCCTAATGAAATAATGAAATTTATTCTTGAGTCAATACTCTCAATCTTTATTGACTCAGAGCTCTTGATTTTTTTTCTATAAGAATGAGTTTGTTTAATTAAGGATCAATTAATTAAGGATCAATTATTATTAATGCTTTATTACATTTCCCTTTATGAGATGAATCATCGACCTTACATATTGGAATTCTATATCATAGATTTTTCTTTTTTTTTTTCTTTCTCTCACCCTTCCATTTATCTATATACTTTACTTTATATTGTTTCGCAACTCAGAATCAAATTGTTTTTTCTTTTTTTTTTTCCAAAAAAAGATTTCAGTTGCTACAATGATATGACAAATATATCATATCTCGACTGGTTCCTTAT